AAAGTCAAAGTTTTAGCTCAACATATATGTATGTCTGTTTTCAAAGCGCGAAGAGTAATTGATCAGATTCGCGGGCGCTCTTATGAGGAAACACTTATGATACTGGAACTCATGCCTTATCGAGCATCGTCTCCCATTTTAAAATTGGTTTATTCTGCAGCAGCAAACGCTAGTCATAATATGGGTTTGAACGAAGCTGATTCATTCATTAGTAAAGCCGAAGTCAATGGGGGTCCTTTTGTGAAAAAGTTAAGACCTAGGGCTCGAGGACGTAGTTATCCGATAAAAAGGCCCACTTGTCATATAACAATTGTATTAAACTTGTTTAGAGAAGAGAAATCTCAATTTTCTTTAGATGAATTTAAGATTTAGATTCCTATTTAGAAAAAAAAAAAGAAATGGAAAGATTATATAATCAAAAAATATGGGACAAAAAATAAATCCACTTGGTTTCAGACTTGGTACAACCCAAAATCATCATTCCTTTTGGTTCGCACAACCGAAAAATTTTTCTGTAGGTCTACAAGAAGATGAGAAAATACGGAATTGTATCAAGAACTATGTACAAAAAAATAAGAGAATATCCCCAGGTTTCGAAGGAATTGGAATTGCACGCATAGAAATTCAAAAAAGAATCGATTTGATCCAAGTCATAATCTATATTGGGTTCCCAAATTTATTAATAGAGGGCCGAACACGAGGGATCGAAGAATTACAGATGAATGTACAAAAAGAGTTTCGTTCTGTGAACCGAAGACTCAACATTGCTATTACAAGAATTGAAAAACCTTATGGACACCCTAATATTCTTGCGGAATATATGGCTTCACAATTAAGAAATAGAGTTTCGTTCCGAAAGGCAATGAAAAGAGCTATTGAATTAACTGAACAAACAGATACAAAGGGAATTCAAATACAAATTGCAGGGCGTATCGACGGAAAAGAAATTGCACGTGTCGAATGGATCAGAGAAGGTAGGGTTCCTCTACAAACAATTCGCGCTAAAATTGATCATTGTTCCTATACAATTCGAACTATCCATGGAGTATTAGGCCTAAAAATTTGGATATTTGTGGATGAAGAATAATAAATAGACCCTTTATTTATCTTGCCGTTCTGTCCAGTGATAGAACAAAAAATTAGAAACAGTTTCTGTTTTTCCGTTAAATAAAATAAAAATAAACAATTCTAATTCTATAAGGTTGAATAAAAAATCGATTAATCTTTTTTTAATATAATTGCTATGCTTAGTGTGTGACTCGTTAGTTTTTTCTTTAGAGTTTAGAGTTGGGCTTCAAAAAATCCCCACTATGAACTTAATAACTATAAAAAAAGAAACTAAAAACTAATAACCAACTTATTGCTTCGTATTGTCGAGATCCCAAGAAACAGTCACTATATGACTGGATCAATCATATAGTTGTAACAACTGAGATTTTCCATAAAAAAAATCTGATTATAGATTCTGAAGGAAAAAAAAAATAAATAAAAATAAGGGGATGCGGATAAATGGAAAGGTGATAGAAAGAGAGAACAAAAAGATCAATGATAGATGATTCCAATATGTATGGTCACCTCATAAAAGGCAGTGTGATAAAGCATTAATATTGATATAAATAATAATAAATAATAAAGAGCCCGGGGTTAATAGAAACTAAGGAGATTGGCTCGGGAACGAATTTTGTTGGGAGCTCCATTGCAGAGTTCAGGCCTAACCATTCCTGGAGAAGCTATAGGAACGACGAAACCTGTGATTATATAAGATTCTATTAAAATGAAAATAAAAACGAATCCTAATGATTCATCGGGTGGGATGGCGGAACAAACCAAGAACAAATTGATTTACTCTGAGAGATCATGGATTAATCCTACGAATGGAACAGGAAAGAGTCAATATCCGCCCGCGAAACCCTTATTTTTTTTTTATTACTCTTATCGAATCAAGACAATATTCCAATAAAAAAAAAAAAAATATAAGGATTCGTTATAATATAAATAAAGAAGCATTATGTATATCTATCAATATACACATCTAGTCGTATATACAGCTTCCTATTTAATAAATGAAATATCAATAAATCCCATTACTTAGTTTAGTGTATTAGTTATTAATAAATACATGTGTATCTGTATCGAATTCTTTCATTCGCGAGGAGCTGGATGAGAAGAAACTCTCATGTCCGGTTCTGTAGTAGAGGTGGGATTGATTAAGAAAAAACCATCAACTATAACCCCAAAAGAACCAGATTTCGTAAGCAACATAGAGGAAGAATGAAGGGAATATCTTGTCGGGGCAATCAGATTTGTTTCGGCAGATACGCTCTTCAGGCACTTGAACCCGCTTGGGTCACAGCTAGACAAATAGAAGCAGGGCGAAGAGCAATGACACGATATGCGCGTCGTGGTGGAAAAATATGGGTACGTATATTTCCCGACAAACCTGTTACAGTAAGACCTACAGAAACACGTATGGGTTCGGGGAAGGGATCCCCCGAATATTGGGTATCCGTTGTTAAACCAGGTCGAATACTTTATGAAATGGGTGGAGTATCCGAAACTGTAGCCAGAACAGCTATTTCAATAGCTGCGTGCAAAATGCCTATACGAACGCAATTTGTTATTTCAGGATAAGGATGTAGAACTAAACATAAACAAAAGGGGTATTGAGGATGAAAAAACAACCACGGGTTTATTTATTTATAGACAAACACTATTTCTTTTTTTCCTCATTCTTTGCATTGAAATAACAGATTCAAATAAAAATGATATGATTCAACCTCAGACCCTTTTGAATGTAGCAGATAACAGCGGAGCTCGGGAATTGATGTGTATTCGAATCATAGGGGCTGGTAATCACCGATATGCTCATATTGGTGACGTTATTGTTGCTGTAATCAAAGAAGTAGTGCCCAATATGCCTCTAGAAAGATCAGAAGTAATTAGAGCTGTAATTGTACGTACATGTAAAGAACTCAAACGTGACAACGGTATGATAATACGATATGATGACAATGCAGCGGTTGTCATTGATCAAGAAGGAAATCCAAAAGGAACTCGAATTTTTGGGGCGATTGCTCGGGAATTGAGACAGTTGCATTTTACTAAAATAGTTTCATTAGCTCCCGAGGTATTATAAATACTAGTGGATGAAACTATGATATAGTTATAGTAGGATATCTGAAACGGATCTAATTAGTAGATTGTGTCTCACGCATATACTTTTAGTAACTAATTTCTTAATTAATAATTCAAGTAAAAAAAAAACATGTTGATTATATCAAAATTAGGAAGCACCAATACAATAATTCGTCATGGGCAGAGACGCTATTGCTGATATAATAACTTCTATAAGAAATGCTGACATGAGTAAAAAAGGAACGGTTCGAATAGCATCCACTAATATCACCGAAAACATTGTTAAAATACTCCTACGAGAAGGTTTTATTGAAAACGTTCGGAAACATCAGGAAAGTAACAAATATTTCTTGGTTTCAACCTTGCGCCATAGAAGGACTAGGAAAGGAATATATAGAACTATTTTAAAACGTATCAGTCGACCTGGTCTACGAATCCATTCCAACTATCAAAAAATTCCTACAATTTTAGGTGGAATGGGAATTGTAATTCTTTCTACTTCTCGAGGCATAATGACAGATCGAGAAGCTAGACTAGAAAAAATTGGAGGAGAAATTTTGTGTTATATATGGTGATCCTCCTCCGGTATCCTAATTTTATCTCTAACTTCCTATTTGTGAAATAGAGGGGAAAAGTGAGTTATATAACTCTTCCTCCATTAGTTGATACTTCAAGGGGGTTACCTGGAATGAAAGAACAAAAATTGATTCATGAAGGTTTAATTACTGAATCACTTCCCAACGGTCCGGGTCTGTTTAGATAATGAAGATCTAATTCTAGGTTATATTTCAGGGAGGATCCGACGCAGTTTAATACGGATACTGCCGGGAGATAGAGTCAAAATCGAAATAAGCCGGTATGATTCAACCAGGGGACGTATAATTTACAGACTTCGCAACAAAGATTCGAGCGATTAGATAATTTTTGAAAACATTCCTTTCATGGGGGATCCAATTCGAAGCTAAAAAATACAAGAGGCTTATTTTCTTCCAAGGAATAGATTCCAAATTAAGGTAAGGAGTGAGAAATATGAAAATAAGGGCTTCTGTTCGTAAAATTTGTGAAAAATGTCGACTGATCCGTAGGCGCGGACGAATTATAGTGATTTGTTCCAATCCGAAACATAAACAGAGACAAGGATAATCTTTCTAAAGTTTCTCAAGGAAGGGCCATGTAAAAATAAAGGATCTGCTTTAACATGAAATGGATATCTCCGTATCTTTCTATATATTTCTGATTCATATTTATGAGATAATAAAATATGGCAAAACCTATACCAAGAGTTGGTTCGCGTAGGAATGGACGTATTGGTTCACGTAAGAATGGGCGTAGAATACCAAAAGGGGTTATTCATGTTCAAGCGAGTTTCAACAATACCATTGTAACTGTTACAGATGTACGAGGTCGGGTGGTTTCTTGGGCCTCCGCCGGTACTTCTGGATTCAAAGGCACACGAAGACGGACACCCTATGCTGCTCAAGCCGCCGCCGCAAATGCTATTCGTACTTTAGTTGATCAGGGTATGCAACGAGCAGAAGTTATGATAAAAGGTCCAGGTCTCGGAAGAGACGCAGCATTACGGGCCATTCGTAGAAGTGGTATACTATTAAGTTTCGTACGTGATGTAACACCTATGCCACATAATGGATGTCGACCTCCTAAAAAAAGACGTGTGTAAAAATAAGAATTAAACGGATTTCAAGAGAAATAAATGATTCAATGATCTGATCAAATAATAATATTAGTATGGTTCGAGAGGAAATAGCAGCATCCACTCGAACACTACAGTGGAAATGTGTTGAATCAAGAGTAGACAGTAAGCGTCTTTATTATGGGCGTTTCATTCTGTCCCCGCTCATGAAAGG